ATGGTATCGGCTTGCCCTTTCATGAGCGGGGACAAAATGAAACGACCATAATAAAGACGCGTACTGTCTACTCTTGATTCAACACATTTCCACTGTAGTGTTCGAGTGGATCCTGCTATTTCCTCTCGAACCATACTAATATTATTATTTGATCAGATCATTGAATCGTTTATTTCTCTTGGAATCCATTTAATTCTTATTTTTACACACGTCTTTTTTTGGGAGGTCTACATCCATTATGTGGCATAGGTGTTACATCACGTACGAAACTTAATAGTATACCACTTCTACGAATAGCCCGTAATGCTGCGTCTCTTCCGAGACCAGGACCTTTTATCATAACTTCTGCTCGTTGCATACCTTGATCTACTACAGTACGAATAGCATCTAAAGCGGCTGCTTGCGCAGCATAGGGTGTTCCCCTTCTTGTGCCTTTGAATCCAGAAGTACCGGCGGAGGCCCAAGAAACCACTCGACCTCGTACATCTGTAACAGTTACAATGGTATTGTTGAAACTAGCTTGAACATGAATAACTCCTTTTGGTATTCTACGTCCAGTCTTACGTAAATTAATACGCCCATTCCTACGCGAACCAATTCTTTGTATAGGTTTTGCCATATTTTATCATCTCATAAATATGAATCAGAAATATATAAAAAGATATGGAGATATCCATTTTATGTTAAAACAAATCTTTTATTTTTCCCCTCTTTGAGAAACTTTAGAAAGATTATCCTTGTCTCTGTTTATGTCTCGGATTGGAACAAATCACTATAATTCGTCCGCGCCTACGGATCAGTCGACATTTTTCACAAATTTTACGAACAGAAGCCCTTATTTTCATATTTCTTACTCCTTACTTTAATTTTGAATCTATTCCTTGGAAGAAAATAAGTCTCTTGTTTTTTTTTGCTTCAAATTGTATCTTTGATGAAAGGGATTTTTTCAAAAAGAATCCATCTAATCGTTCGAATCTTTGTTCCGAAGTCTATAAATTATACGTCCCCTGGTTGAATGAATAATATTGCCTTATTTCTATTTTGATTCTATCCCCCGGCAGTGTTTGTATCAAACTGCGTCGGATCTTCCCCGAAATATAACCTAGAATTAGATCTTCATTATATAAAATATAAACGGATTCGGAGAGCATACCATTGGGAAATGATTCAGTAATTAAACCTTCATGAATCATTTTTTTTTTCATTCCAGGAAACCTTTTTGAAGTATCAACTAATGGAGGAAGAGTTATATAACTCACCTTTCCTCTCTATTTCACAAATAGGAAGTTAGAGATAAAATTAGGATACCAGAGGAGGATCACCATATATAACACAAAATTTCTCCTCCAATTTTTTCTAGTCTAGCTTCTCGATCTGTCATTATGCCTCGAGAAGTGGAAAGAATTACAATTCCCATTCCACCTAAAATCTTAGGAATTTTTTTATAGTTGGAATAAATTCGTAGACCGGGTCGACTGATACGTTTTAAAATCGTTTTATATATTCCTTTCCTAGTTCTTTTATGGCGCAAGGTTGAAACCAAGAAATTTTTATTACTTTCCTGATGTTTCCGAACATTTTCAATAAAACCCTCTCGTAGGAGTATTTTAACAATGTTTTCGGTGATATTTGTGGATACTATTCGAACCGTTCCATTTTTACTCATGTTAGCATTTCTTATAGAAGTTATTATATCAGCAATAGCGTCTCTGCCCATGACGAATTATAATTATTGGTGCTTCCGAATTTGGATATAATCAACATGTTTTTTTATTTGAATACTTCAAAGTATTCATTATTTAATTAAATTTGAAATTTATTATTCAATTAATTATTAAATTTAGTAAAAGTATATGCGTGAGACACAATCTATTAATTGGGTTTATTTCAGATATCCTACTAGAACAATATCCTAATTTGATCTATGACTATGAGTCTTTATAATACCTCGGGAGCTAATGAAACTATTTTAGTAAAATTCAACTGTCTCAATTCCCGAGCAATCGCGCCAAAAACTCGAGTTCCTTTTGGATTTCCTTCTTGATCAATGACAACCGCTGCATTGTCATCATATCGTATTATCATACCGTTGTCACGTTTGAGTTCTTTACATGTACGTACAATTACAGCTCTTATTACTTCTGATCTTTCTAGAGGCATATTGGGCACTGCTTCTTTAATTACAGCAACAATAACGTCACCAATATGAGCATATCTATGATTACCAGCTCCTATGATTTGAATACACATTAATTCTCGAGCTCCACTGTTATCGGCTACATTCAAAAGGGTCTGAGGTTGAATCATATCATTTTTATTTGAATTTTTTATTTCAATGCAAAGAATGAGGAAAAAGAAGAAATAGTATTTGTCTAGAAATAAAGAAACTCGTGGTTGTTTTTTCATCCCTTTTTTATATTTAGTTTTACATCCCTATCCTGAAATAATAAATTGAGTTTTTATAGGCATTTTGCACGCAGCTATTGAAATTGCTGCTCTGGCTACAGTTTCTGAGACTCCGCCCATTTCGTAAAGTATTCGACCGGGTTTAACAACAGATACCCAATATTCGGGAGATCCCTTTCCCGACCCCATACGTGTTTCTGCGGGCCTTACTGTAATAGGTTTATCGGGAAAAACACGTACCCATATTTTTCCACCACGACGTGCATATCGTGTCATTGCTCTTCGTCCTGCTTCTATTTGTCTAGCAGTAATCCAAGCGGGTTCAAGTGCCTGAAGAGCATATCTGCCGAAGCAAATATGATTACCTCGGCAAGATATTCCTTTCATTCTTCCTCTATGTTGCTTACGAAATCTGGTTCTTTTGGGGTTATAGTTGATGGTTTTTTCCCACCTCTACTACAGAACCGGACATGAGAGTTTCTTCTCATCCAGCTCCTCACGAATGAAAGGATTCGATAATATTACGGATGCGCATGTATTTAATAACTAATACATTAAACTAAGTAATGGGATTTATTGATATTATATTTCATTTATTAGATAAGAAGCTGTATATACGGTTAGATTTGTCTATTTCTAGATATGGATAATGTTTCTTTTTTATACCGGATCCTTATTTTTTTTTTTTACTTTTCTTAAAAAAAAAATTATTGAATCAAGACAATATTGGAATCCAATAAATAATAAATAAGGGTTTCGCGGGCGAATATTGACTCTTTCCTTTTCCTGCTTTATTCGTAGGATCAATCCACAACCTCTCCGAGTAAAAAAAAAAACGGTTCTTGGTTCATTCCGCCATCCCGCCTGCTCAATCATTTGGATTCTTTTAAATAGAATCCTATATAGTCACAGGTTTCGTCGTTCCTATAGCTTCTCCATTAATGATTAGGCCTGAACTCTGCAATGGAGCTCTCAACAAAATCTGTTTCCGAGTCAATCTCCTCAGTTTCTATTAACCGGAAGCTCTTTATTATTTATATATCATTTATTATTTATATATCAATCGATAGAATATTAAACAATATTAAAACAATATGAAATTAATGCTTTATTACACTGCCTTTTATTTATATGAGGTAATTCATAGACCATACATATTGGAATTATATATCATTGATATTTTTGTTCTCTCTTTCTATCACCTTTCCATTTATCCGCATCCCTTTCTTTTTTTTTATTTCAAATCCACAATCATATTTTTTTGTTATGGAACAATTCCAGTTGTTACAACTATATGATTGATCCAGTCATATAGTGACTGTTTTTGGGATCTCGACAATATGAAGCAATAAGTTAGTTATTAGTTTTTAATTTTTTTTATATAGTAGTTGTAGTTATTGAATTAATATTAGGGATCAGTCTTTTTTTGATCCTACTAAAAACTCTAAAGAAAAAACTAACGAGTCACACACTAAGCATAGCAATTATAAATAAAAAAAAGTTAATTTCTTTTTTATTCAACCTTATAGAATTTGAATTATTTTATTTTTTTGATTTAACAGAAAAACAGAAAAAGTTTCTAGTTTTTTGTTCTATATATCACTATATTACTGAATAGAATGACAAGATAAATAAAGGTCTATTATTCTTCATCCACAAATATCCAAATTTTGAGGCCTAGTACTCCATGGATAGTTCGAATTGTATAGGAACAATGATCAATTTTAGCGCGAATTGTTTGTAGAGGAACCCTACCTTCTCTGATCCATTCGACACGTGCAATTTCTTTTCCGTCAATACGTCCTGCAATTTGTATTTGAATTCCTTTTGTATCTGTTTGTTCAGTTAATTCAATAGCTCTTTTCATTGCCTTTCGAAATGAAACTCTATTTCTTAATTGAGAAGCCATATATTCTGCAAGAATATTGGGGTCTCCATAAGGTTTTTCTATTCGTGTGATAGCAATGTTGATTCTTCGGTTCACAGAACGAAATTCTTTTTGTACATTCATCTGTAATTCTTCGATTCCTCGTGTTCGGCCCTCTATTAATAAATTTGGGAATCCAATATGGATTATAACCTGGATTAAATCAATTCTTTTTTGAATTTCTATACGCGCAATTCCAATTCCTTCGAAACCTGAGGATATTCTTTTATTTTTTTGTACATAGTTCTTTATACAATTCCGTATTTTCTCATCTTCTTGTAGACCTACAGAAAAATTTTTTGGTTGTGCGAACCAAAAGGAATGATGATTTTGGGTTGTACCAAGTCTGAAACCAAGCGGATTTATTTTTTGTCCCATATTTTTTATTATATTATCTTTCCATCTATTTTTTTCTAAATATTAATCTAAATCTTAAATTCATCGAAAGATAATTTTGATTTATCTTTTAATACAATTGTTATATGACAAGTCGGCCTTTTTATCGGATAACTACGTCCTCGAGCTCTAGGTCTTAATTTTTTCACAAAAGAACCTCCATTGACTTCGGCTTTACTAATGAATAAATCGGTTTCGTTCAAACCCATATTATGACTAGCGTTTGCTGCTGCGGAATAAACCAATTTTAAAATGGGATAAGATGCTCGATAAGGCATAAGTTCCAATATCATAAGCGTTTCCTCATAAGAACGCCCGCGAATCTGATCAATTACTCTTTGCGCTTTGAAAACAGACATACATATATGTTGAGCTAAAACTTTGACTTCTCCACTCGAATTCGAGTTCTTTTTCTTTATCATAAGGTTATCTCCCGCCAATGAATGATAAGTATCTATTTTTTTTCCAAATTAACGACGAGATTTATTATCGTTTCTCGCATGTCTCGCGAAAGTCAGAGTCGGCGCGAATTCTCCCAATTTGTGACCTACCATACGATCTGTTATATAAATAGGTAAATGTTCCTTTCCATTATGAATAGCGATTGTATGGCCAATCATTTTGGGTATAATGGTAGATGCCCGAGACCAAGTTACTATTATTTCTTTCTCCTCCCTCATGTTGAGTTTTTCAATTTTTCTTGATAAATGATTAGCTACAAAAGGGTTTTTTTTTAGTGAACGTGCCACAGCTGATTACTCCTTTTTTTACATTTTAAAGATTGGCATTCTATGTCCAATAGAATATCTCGATCTAAGTATGAAGGTAAGAATAAATACAATAATGATGAATGGAAAAAAGAGAAAATCCTTTAGCTAGATAAGGGGCGGATGTAGCCAAGTGGATCAAGGCAGTGGATTGTGAATCCACCACGCGCGGGTTCAATTCCCGTCGTTCGCCCATCACATTATTTCAAATTCAAAAAATTCTATTTTCCATATTCCTATTTACGGCGACGAAGAATAAAACTATCACTATATTTTTTCCTTTTCCGACTTCTTCTTCCAAGCGCAGGATAACCCCAAGGAGTTGTGGGTTTTTTTCTACCAATTGGGGCTTTCCCTTCCCCACCTCCATGGGGATGGTCTACAGGGTTCATAACTACTCCTCTTACTACAGGACGCTTACCTATCCAACACTTCGATCCGGCTCTACCCAAACTTTGTTGATTCACCCCAACATTACCCACTTGTCCGACTGTTGCTAAGCAGTTTTTGGATATCAAACGGACCTCCCCGGATGGTAATCTTAATGTGGCTGATTTACCCTCTTTTGCGATCAGTTTCGCTACAGCGCCCGCCGCTCTAGCTAATTGTCCACCCTTTCCAAGCGTGATTTCTATGTTATGTATGGCCGTGCCTAAGGGCATATCGGTTGAAGTAGATTCTTCTTTTAAAAACCCCTTCCCAAACTGTACAAGCTTCTTCCAAAGCATACGGCTTTCTAGATGTATATGATGATATCTAGACAGATGGATCTTTATCTTATATGAATCGTATGATGAAGTACCACATGAGTGGATATATAGGAATCCAAATCTGCCGAATCACTCATGTATGATCTTCTACATCCTAGGTCTCCCCGTTCCATCATCTGGCTTATGTTCTTCATGTAGCATTCAGACCGAATGACTCTATGAAATTACGTCGATACTTCCACATATTACGGGTAACGTAGGAGACATCTCTATTTTTCCCCGGGGGGATCTTTATAATTACCACTGCTTAGCTTTCAATTCGCCTCTGACCATCAAATTAAATGTGAATAACCCGTCCTCCTCTCTTTGAAACAAGGGGCGCTTCCGGTTCTGTGCGTGCTTCAAACAATTTTGTCTTCTCCATATTACCATATCTCTAGAGTCAATAATTTTCTATGAGGAACTACTGAACTCAATCACTTGCTGCCGTTACTCAACAGTTTTCTGTTGAGGTCTATCCCATAGAGGTACTCAAATTGGATCAGTGATTGATTTCTAGGTTTCATCGTAAACCTAATTGGTTACTTCCAATTACGTAAATCAATAGTTCAAACCGCACTCAAAGGTAGGGCATTTCCCATTGATATAGGGACTTCTGTACCAGAAATAATGGTATCTCCAATTATAGCCCCTCTGGGGTGTAAAATATATCTTTTCTCACCATCCCCATAATGTATGAGACAAATGTATGCATTTCGATTAGGGTCATATTCTATGGTTACGATTCTACCAGATATGTCTTTTTCATTCCGTCGAAAATCGATTTTACGGTATAGACGCTTATGACCTCCCCCTCTATGTCTTGCGGTAATGATTCCTCTGGCATTACGACCTTTACCACAATGATGCTGTCCACAGATCAAATTATTTCGTGGATTGGATTTCATTTGACTGTCTATGGCTCTATTACGTGTGCTCGGGGTAGAAGTTTTGTATAAATGTATCGCCGTGTTATTAAGTATTTTGCTTTAAGTTCTTTTCTCTATAAGAGGTGGAATAGAATAACCCGGTTGAAGCGTAATGATCATACGTCTGTAATGCATTGTATGTCCCATAATAGGTCCTATTCTTCTACCCTTTCCTGGGAGTCGATGACTATTCATAGCTATTACCTTGACACCAAAGAAGAGTTCGACCCAATGCTTTATTTCTGTCCTAGTTGATCCTGATTCGACATTAGAAGTATATTGATTGTTCCCCAATAACCGAATACTTTTTTCTGTAAATACTGCATATTTGATTCCATCCATAACTCCATTTTCTTCCCTATGAGTTCCAGTATCGATAAGAATTCTAGTTCTTACTGTTCATATGTTATGGTATGAATATACCATACCAATTCGTTATGTATGGATGATGAGATTCCATTGATACAGAGCCAATTCCAATAGACTTATTGAACGTTCCCATTGGCGTGCATCCAGCAGGAATTGAACCTACGAATTTGCCAATTATGAGTTGGGCGCTTTAACCATTCAGCCATGGATGCTTAACAGGGCTCATTGTACATCGTGAATAACCAAATTCCAATTGAAATGAAATCTTTAGGAGGAATCAATGAAAATCTTTAGGAGGAATCAATGAAACGATATCAATTCAAATCCTGGATCTTCGAATTGAGAGAGATATTGAGTGAGATCAAGAATTCTCACTATTTCTTAGATTCATGGATCAAATTCGATTCAGTGGGATCTTTCACTCACATTTTTTTCCACCAAGAACGTTTTATGAAACTCTCTGACCCCCGAATTTGGAGTATCCTACTTTCACGTGATTCACAGGGTTCAACAAGCAATCGATATTTCACGATCAAAGGTGTAGTACTGCTTGTAGTAGTGGTCCTTATATCTCGTATTACCAATCGAAAGATGGTCGAAAGAAAAAATCTCTATTTGATGGAGCTTCTTCCTATACCTATGAATTCCATTGGACCCAGAAATGAGACATTGGAAGAATCTTTTTGGTCTTCCAATATCAATAGATTGATTGTTTCGCTCCTGTATCTTCCAAAAGAGAAAAAGATTTCTGAGAGTTGTTTCATGGATCCGCAAGAGAGTACTTGGGTTCTCCCAATAAATAAAAAGTGTATCATGCCTGAATCGAACCGGGGTTCGCAGTGGTGGAGGAACCGGATCGGAAAAAAGAGGGATTCTAGTTGTAAGATAGCTAATGAAACCGTAGCTGGAATTGAGATCTCATTCAAAGAGAAAGATAGCAAATATCTGGAGTTTCTTTTTTTATCCTATACGGATGATCCGATCCGCAAGGACCATGATTGGGAATTGTTTGATCGTCTTTCTCCGAGGAAGAAGCGAAACATAATCAACTTGAATTCGGGACAGCTATTCGAAATCTTAGGGAAAGACTTGATTTGTTATCTCATGTCTGCTTTTCGTGAAAAAAGACCAATTGAAGGGGAGGGTTTCTTCAAACAACAAGGAGCTGAGGCAACTATTCAATCAAATGATATTGAGCACGTTTCCCATCTCTTCTCGAGAAACAAGTGGGGTATTTCTTTGCAAAATTGTGCTCAATTTCATATGTGGCAATTCCGCCAAGATCTCTTCGTTAGTTGGGGGAAGAATCAGCACGAATCGGATTTTTTGAGGAACGTATCGAGAGAGAATTGGATTTGGTTAGACAATGTGTGGTTGGTAAACAAGGATTGGTTTTTTAGCAGGGTACGGAATGTATTGTCAAATATTCAATATGATTCCACAAGATCTATTTTCGTTCAAGTAACGGATTCTAGCCAATCGAAAGGATCCTCTGATCAATCCAGAGATCATTTCGATTCCATTAGAAATGAGGATTCAGAATATCACACATTGATCGATCAAACAGAGATTCAGCAACTAAAAGAAAGATCGATTCTTTGGGATCCTTCCTTTCTTCAAACGGAACGAACAGAGATAGAATCAGATCGATTCCCGAAATGCCTTTTTGGATCTTCCTCAATGTCCCGGCTATTCACGAAACGTGAGAAGCAGATGAATAATCATCTGCTTCCGAAAGAAATCGAAGAATTTCTTGGGAATCCTACAAGATCAATTCGTTCTTTTTTCTCTGACAGATGGTCAGAACTTCATCTGGGTTCGAATCCTACTGAGAGGTCCACTAGAGATCAGCAATTTTTGAAGAAAAAACAAGATGTTTCTTTTGTCCCTTCCAGGCGATCGGAAAATAAAGAAATGGTTGATATATTCAAGATAATTACGTATTTACAAAATACCGTCTCAATTCATCCTATTTCATCAGATCCGGGATGTGATATGGTTCCGAAGGATGAACCAGATATGGACAGTTCCAATAAGATTTCATTCTTGAAAAAAAATCCATTTTTGGATTTATTTCATCTATTCCATAACCGGAACAAAGGGGGATACACGTTACACCACGATTTTGAATCAGAAGAGAGATTTCAAGAAATGGCAGATCTATTCACTCTATCAATAACCGAGCCGGATCTGGTGTATCATAGGGGATTTGCCTTTTCTATTGATTCCTACGGGTTGGATCAAAAAAAATTCTTGAATGAGGTATTCAACTCCAGAGATGAATCGAAAAAGAAATCTTTATTGGTTCTACCTCCTCTTTTTTATGAGGAGAATGAATCTTTTTATCGAAGGATCAGAAAAAAATTGGTCCGGATCCACTGCGGGAATGATTTGGAAGATCCAAAACTAAAAACAGCGGTATTTGCTAGCAACAACATCATGGAGGCAGTCAATCAA